TTGATTTGGTATCCTTTTGGCGGCATGGCCGAGCGGTAAGGCGGGGGACTGCAAATCCTTTTTCCCCAGTTCAAATCCGGGTGTCGCCTAATTACCAAAAGAATCGACATACCTTCTTCTGTTTTGCTGATATAATTTGGAAAATTTTTTCCAGCGGAAGCAAACGGAGGAAACTGATATGATAAATCGTGATAGTCCTTCCATTAGCAATGGAGTGTCTACGGGCCGGGTTTTGAATTAGATTGGATAGCAGGACGGAAATAGAATTCCATTTTTAGTTTCGGAAAGGCCAGAAGATACTTTAGTATACATATTCATCAAAGTCTTTGAGTACTCCGGCATTCAATCAATATTAATTCGAATTAATGGGTAATTGGCTTTTACTTAAGATACTTTTATTCTTTTTTCGTTAACCTCTAGTCAAGAACAGAACATAATAGGACGTCCTCCGATTGTTTTCATAGAGACAATTAAGGAGACGGTAAGGATTAGATCAAAACAAAATGGGAAAGAAATAGGGTATGGGCTAGGTAGTGATCTACTTTTCTTCTATAAGTTTTTACTTAACTTAATGAAGGGCAACAAAAGAAAGAATCGATTTTTATTATTTCTACATATATTATTTCTACATATTAGTATCATTTCTTTGATACTTCCAAGGGGGTCTCCGCATATTTTGCTTGTGCTTAACCTTTTCTGATTATACTAGAAATCTTATAAGACCCTCTTAGAAGTTATAATTGGATTTATTGGATTGTTTCATCAACGATGTTAGGTCAGAATTACTTTTTGACTCTGCGTCAGTGATTCCACTATTATTTATTAGTGAACAATAATTCAATAATTCCTTCATAGAGATAGGGGACATAATTCACATGGATATAGTAAATCTCGCTTGGGCTGCTTTAATGGTAGTCTTTACATTTTCCCTTTCACTCGTAGTATGGGGAAGAAGTGGACTCTAGAAATACTACTAATTGAGTTTAGGAATTAAACTGTATCAATTTTTTTTATAAATCTTTCAGTTCCGAAGAGCTTTTTTTAGTTGAAATTTCACTATTTCAACACTATTTCAATTTAAAATTCCATTTTTAAATTGAAATAGAAATAAAAAATATCTGCATTTCAAAAATTTCTTGGGTTTTAGTGTAGTAATGTAGTTTATGAATAATATATATGAAGAATACTCTTTCAATCAAACAAATATTTAAATTATTTCCGTGTTCGTATTTCGAAAGTAAAAAGAATACTATTTCGAAAGTAAAAAGAATACAAAGTAAAAGAAATACAAATGGTAGTCAATTTATTCCAACTGAATTCTTGATCAATTTTCTATTTCGATGAACCGACTCTTACCAAAATTAGATATGGACCGTGAGGAAGAGCGGGACTTTTTTTATTTTACTTTTTTGTTTCCCCTTTTATTATTCAAAGATAAAATAGTTCTGTTATTACATTACGTAGATACACATTTTCTATCGGAAACAACACAGACATAGTAGTTGTCTAACGAGATACTACACAGACTAAAATATTGTCTTGGGCGAGTCACATATTGCGCACTTCCTGTTTGTTTTAATATTTTGGAAATTTTATTTATGTTGTGTTTGTTTTATTGAACTCACTGTTCAAACGTTAAAAATTGACGAGGTTTACTAACCCTTTCCCTCTTTTTTTCGAAATCCGAAGAAGTTTCCATGGATCATCGGTCAACTGATCGATCAATGACTTCTTCGTCGGAATGCTAATTAAAAGATTACTTTATTTTCTTTTATTATACCCATCGAAGAGGCCTCTTTTGATCGGGATTCGTATTGAAAATAATCAGCAATCCGGGAATTAGAATCGTACGAGTCGCTTTTCGATCATTTCTAATTAATTTCAATCAACACAAATTAAATACAACACAGATGGATAAAGCAAAGAAATATAATTGGGGGGGGGCACTATCATACATTATATATATAATATTTAATTGATATCCATATATATATACACCGATATATAGAAATATGACGATACTATTGTAGATTGATCTCTATTAAATTAACTTGGATTACAATACACCTTTATACACTACAATAACAATAGTAGTTATAGTATGGATAGTATGGTAGAAAGAAATATCTGAATCTTTCTACCATACTATCGTATCTCATAGAATACGGCTAATTCGAGTCTGCCCATTTCATTTAAGACGCGAAATTTGAATCCCTTTCTTCTCTTCAATTATTGATAAGAACTAAAAAGTCAAGTTTAATTCAAATTAATCACCTTTAATTCAAATTAATCACCTTGGCTGACTGTTTTTACGTATATTATAAGTAAAAAAGCGGTAGGAACTAGAATAAACAGTGCAGTAGCAATAAATGCGAGAATATTTACTTCCATAATCTCATTGTTTCATTTTTCTTTAATTCGCAATAACTCGGGAGTTAATCCCATAGAGATAATAAATCTTTCGCTTGTAAATTCAATGGGATGAATTACATCTCGATGA